CATAAATCTATTCAATCTAGAATTCATAATATTTATTTATATAAATATATAATAACAAATTACTAAAAAGATTAATAAAAAAAAGAAAATATACGAAGAAATTCGTCCACCCCCCACATATTTGATAGCTTCTCCCATAAAAAAACTTGAAATACCAACTCCATTTGGAATTCCATCAATTATTTGTCTATCAAAAAAATAATTGAATTTAGCTAACTTTCTTACACTCGAAATTAAAGAGACTTCAAAAAAAGCATCTATATAACCACGATTATATGACCAATCATATATAACATTGATTATCTTATCAGGAATAATTTTTTTAGTAACACTTTTTTGAAATAAATTCAATACGTTCAAGTTTTGTAAAGAAGAAAAAACAGGTTTATAGAGAAAAGACGCTATCAATATTCCGAAAAAAGCTATACTCACCGAAAAAGTTGCATTTGTAAAAAATTCATACCAATCGACAGAATTCTTTGAATTTTGATGTAAAAGGTCTATAGACGGAATTAACAATTTGGATAAGATATCCAAATCTATTCCATCTTGGCTGAAAGAAATTCCAATGGACCCAACGAAAAAAGTAAATAATACTAATACAAGCATAGAAAATAGCATAGTATTGTCAGATTCATGAGGATAAAAAAAGGGAATGTTTTTAGTACCAAAATAGGTACTCTCAACAAAAAGAAGTTTTATGCTTTTGACATTTCGATTAATTGTATTTGAATATTTCCTCTTCCGAAAAAAAGAAGTCCTTTCATTATTTTTCATTGTTAATAAAGCTAATAAATGAATTTTCTTTTTTAATTTCTTTTTTCCTTCTTTGCCCCATAAAGATATTGAATAGAATGAACTATTTTTCTTTCCGTTGAAATTTTGAAAATGAACGTTTAAATATCCTTCAAAAACTAGTAAATAGATTCGAAACATATAAAATGCAGTTAATCCTGCTGTGGAACAAGCTATTATTGCGAAAATCGGTGAATACAACCAACTATCATTAAGAATCTCATCCTTGGACCAAAAACAAGCAAAAGGTGGAATACCACAAAGAGAAAGTGTACCTATTAAAAAGGCGGTTTTTGTAATTGGCGCATGTTTTGTTAAACCGCCCATAAGAACCATATTTTGACTTTTATCTGGAGAATATCCAACAATTGCTTCCATTGAATGGATAATGGATCCAGATCCTAAAAACAACAATGCTTTTGAATAAGCATGAGTAATCAAATGAAATAAAGCGGCTCGATAAGAGCCCATACCTAAAGCTAACATCATATAACCCAATTGAGACATTGTAGAATAGGCCAAATTTTTCTTAATATCTTTTTGAGCAATAGCTAAAGTTGCTCCTAATACTACTGTTATTATACCTATCAAAGCTATTCCACTCATTATGAAGGGTATAACTGTGAAAAGGGGAAGAAGCCGAGCTACAAGAAAAATTCCTGCTGCTACCATAGTAGCAGCGTGTATAAGAGCCGAAATAGGGGTAGGCCCTTCCATAGCATCCGGTAGCCAGACATGAAGAGGGAATTGGGCAGATTTTGCAACTGATCCACAAAATAATAAGAGGGCGCAGAAAGTAACAAAAAAAATATTAACCTCATTCTTATAAATCAAGTTATTAAATATTTGAAATAAATCCCGAAATTCCAAACTACCCGTTATCCAATAAAGACCTAAAATTCCTAATAATAAACCAAAATCCCCTACACGATTAGTTACAAATGCTTTTTGACAAGCCTTTGCCGCAATAGGACGTGTAAACCAAAAACCTATTAAAAGATAAGAACACATTCCAACCAATTCCCAAAAAATATAAACTTGTATCAAATTGGAACTTGTAACTAATCCCAACATTGAAGTATTAAAAAAACTCAGATAAGTAAAAAATCTCAAATATCCTTGATCATGAGACATATAATTATCACTATAAAAAAGAACCAGAATACCAACAGTAGTGATTAATATTGACATAATAGAAGTAAGTGAATCGAACAAGTAGCCAAACTCTAAAGAAAGATCATTATTTATAGTCCAAGACCATACATATTGATAGATTGAACTGTTCTGGATTTGATGAATAGATAGATCGATCGAAAAAATCATAACTATTATTAACAATAAAATACTAGGAAAAGCCCACATACGGCGAAGATTTTTTGTTGCCGTGGGAAAAAGTAGAAGTCCTACCCCTATTAAAATAGGAACTGGGAGTGGGAGGAAAGGTATGATCCATGAAAATTGATGTGTATATTCCATACAAAAAAAATAAAGAATAAAAAATATTTTGATTCTTAATGAATTTTCTTTCTTATTCGTTTGTTTTATCTCTTTTGTAAAGGGTTCGGTTAATAAAAAAGTGGATATATAAATAGAATTTGAGATTTTTTTTAATTATTCTGAATCGTTGCACAATACTTCCAATATCCCAAAGTAAAAATAGACCAATAACCAAATAAAATTCGAATATATATATTATTATTATTTTATATTAAGAAATATTAAATTATTACTTACTATTAATATTTTACTATTAATATTTAATTAATTAAATATTAATATATTATAAAATAAATAAAAACGAAATTTGTAAAATTAAAATTATTATCTATAGATTGAGGATAAAAAATAACACCAAAACTAAGAACATTCGTTTCTTTTGCTTTATGAATGAATCAGAAAAAACATATGAAATGACCCCAAAAAATAATCTTATTATAATTCAGAAACATTAGTTCATTTTTGAACTAATTGATACATTAAAATTACATAATTGATACATTACAATTACATTACAATAAAAGGAGATCTAGATATATATGTTTGGAAAGATTTTGAAAAGGTTTCTAATATTCAATGTTTTTACTTTAGATAGAAAAAAATAGGAAGGATAGCTAAGACGACATATGGCTAATTGAAGAATATTTCTTTTTCATTTACAGAACAAATGTCTTTCACATCGAACTATAACAATGAAAAAATTATCTTAATTATATGGCAGTTCCAAAAAAACGCACTTCTAGATCAAAAAAAAAAATTCGGAAGAATTTTTGGAAAAAAAAGGGGTATTGGGCAGCATTGAAAGCCTTTTCATTAGCGCAATCCATTTTGACAGGGAAATCCAAAAGTTTTTTTTGTAACAAATAAAAATGTTGCAATAATCTGAATTAGCTCGATTCAAAGAGTATCCTTTATATTCTTTCTTATTCTTAGTATAATAAGAAAGAATATAAAGAATATTTAATATTGACCATATATTCAGCATATATTAGAATATATGCTGAATATATAATCTAAATTTTTTAGAATGTAGTGTGAAATAATAATAGATATTATAAATTAACGTGAAGGATTTCATTAAAAAAATGGAAATCTTTAGAGTCATAAATTGAATGAAATAATAAAAAAATGAGTCATAAACAACTACAAAAAAATGTTTTTTTCATTCCTAGATTGAAGTCAGAACTATCTAGTTTCAGTTTCAACAGTGCTTTTTTTTTATTTGAATATTTTTTCGATTTTATTACTATACTTCTAGTTTTTTTATTACTATACTTCTAGTTTATAGTTAATATGAATTTATAGTATAGAATTAGAATAATAATAGAATTCTTCAAATTTTTTAATGTTTAGTAAACAAACGTACTAAATTAATATTAATATTCCACGTTAATTGATTCTTTTAATCTCGACGATTGACTAATGAATTGGTTATTATGATTTCGAGTAAGCCGCTATGGTGAAATTGGTAGACACGCTGCTCTTAGGAAGCAGTGCTAGAGCATCTCGGTTCGAGTCCGAGTAGCGGCATGGCATCCTATATTGATATTCTAAAAGAATAAGTCCTATAATGAATTCAATTCCCGACTCCTAGTATTCATACCTTTTTTATTTTCATTATAGATATTTATTTTCATTATATATATATGATATTTTCAACTTTAGAGCATATATTAACTCATATATCGTTTTCGGTCATATCAATTGTAATTTCAATTCATTTAATAACCTTATTAGTCAATGAAATCCTAGGATTATATGATTTGTCCAAAAAAGCCATGACAATAACTTTTTTCTGTGTAACGGGATTGTTAATTACTCGTTGGTTTTTTTCGGGCCATTTACCATTTAGTGATTTATATGAATCCTTAATCTTTCTTTCATGGGGTTTTTCCATTTTTCATATGGTTCCATTTTTTAAAAAGGATAAAAACCATTTAAGTACAATAATCGCACCTAGCGTTATTTTTACCCAAGGTTTTGCTACTTCAGGTCTTTTAACCAAAATGCATCAATCCGTAATATTAGTACCCGCTCTACAATCCCATTGGCTAATGATGCACGTCAGTATGATGATATTCGGATATGCAGCTCTTTTATGTGGATCATTATTATCAGTGGCTATTTTAGTCATTACGTTTCAAGAAGTAATCCAAATTCTTGGTAAAAGCAAGAATTTGGATTCTTTAAAAAAATCATTTGATTTTGCTGAAATCAAATACATGAATATGAATGAAAGGAAGAATGTTTTACGAACAACTTCTTCTTCTAGAAATTATTACAGGTCTCAATTTATTCAACAATTGGATCGTTGGGGTTATCGTATTATTAGTCTAGGTTTTCTCTTTTTAACTATAGGTATTCTTTCAGGAGCAGTATGGGCTAACGAGGCATGGGGATCATATTGGAATTGGGATCCAAAGGAAACTTGGGCCTTTATTACGTGGACCATATTCGCGATTTATTTACATACTAGAAAAAATAAAAAATTAGAAGGTGTAAATTCTTCAATAGTGGCCTCTATAGGATTTCTTATAATTTGGGTATGTTATTTGGGGATCAATCTATTAGGAATAGGACTACATAGTTATGGTTCATTTATATCTAATTGAATTAAAAAAATGAGTAACGAACTTAACCCGAGAAAGAAAAATATGGAAAGCATATATATATACTTTCCATAAATTAAACTTCCCAAAAATCGTCGAGAACCCCTTGAATCATTACTTGATTTTAAGGGTTCTCACAAACAACAAACATATTCGATTACAATTCAATTTTTTTTAAGTGAATCTAACATAAAAATCTTTTGTCCAAAGGATTTTTTTCTCTTTTTTATTTATTGGTTTTGTTTTATTCATTTATTCAAGAAAACTATCTATCAAAAATTAGATAGAATAGCTTCAACTTTCTCAACCGAGAATGAGAAAATGAAATCTGGATAAATACCAATACCTATTACAGGTATAAGGATAGAAATAGAAATAAATAATTCTCTCGGCCCAGAATCAAAAAAATAAGAGTTTGGTGTATTAAAAAACTTGTATCCATAGAACATCTGCCGTAAGATAGATAATAAATAAATAGGAGTGAATATCATTCCAATTGCTGTTACAAAAGTAATTAGTATTTTCATCATGAAAAGATATTTTTGACTAGTAATTATTCCAAAAAAAACTACCAATTCTGCAACAAAACCGCTCATGCCCGGTAATGCAAGAGAAGCCATCGATAAGATAGTAAAAATCGTGAATATTTTTGGCATTGGGATAGCCATTCCGCCCATTTCGTCAAGATTAAGAAGACGTAGTCTATCATAACTAGTTCCTGCCAAGAAAAAAAGCGCAGCGCCAATAAATCCATGGGATATTATTTGTAAAATGGCCCCGTTGAGCCCAGTATCACTTATGGAACCAATTCCTATAATAAGGAAACCCATATGAGATACCGAGGAATAAGCTATTCTTTTTTTTAAATTACGTTGACCAAAAGATGTTGAAGCAGCATAGATAATTTGAATAGAACCTAATATCATTAACCAGGGGCAAAATATGGAATGAGCATGGGAAAATAATTCCATATTAATTCGAACCAACCCATATGCTCCCATTTTTAATAAGATTCCGGCTAAAAGCATACAAGTGCTGTAATGTGCCTCTCCGTGGGTATCTGGTAACCATGTATGTAAGGGTATAATCGGCGATTTGACAGCAAAAGCAATAAGAAATGCCATATAGAATATTATTTCTAGCGCCACAGGATACGATTGATTAGTTAATGTTTCAAAATTTAATGTTGGTTCATTCGAACCATATAAACTGATACCCAGAATTCCCATTAATAAAAAAACAGAACTTCCCGCAGTGTACAAAATAAACTTTGTAGCTGAATACAAACGTTTCTTTCCTCCCCACATGGCTAAAAGTAGATAAACGGGAATTAATTCCAATTCCCACATGATGAAAAAAAGTAAAATGTCTCGAGAAGAAAATAGTCCTATTTGACCGCTATACATTGCTAACATCAGGAAATAGAATAATTGGTATTCTCGAGTAACTGGCTGAGCCGCTAACGCGGCTAAAGTGGTAATAAATCCCGTTAGTAAGATAGGTCCTATAGAGAGTCCATCTATTCCGAAGCTCCAGTAAAAATCAAAAAAATTGATCCATTTATTATTCTCCGTTAGTTGGATTAGTGGATCATCCAATTGGAAATGATAACAAAATGCATAGGTTGTTAGAAGGAGATCAATTAAGCATATACAAATGCTATACCACCTAATTACCTTATTTCCCCTATGAGGAAATAAGAAAATTAAAGAACCCCCGACTATTGGCAAAACTACAACTATTGTTAACCAAGGAAAATAATTCGTGATAAAAATAAGATACACTTGGGCCAGAAAAGCCCGCGCTCAAAATAAAATAGAAAAGATTTTTTTCTATTTTATTTTGAGCACGGGTTTTTGCCAATAAAAAACGTATTCGTGTGGTGTTTTTTGAAACGTATCAATAACCTAGACCCATACTTCGAGTTGTTTCATTCCCTAAATAAACTCGAACACTTAAGAAATCCGTCGGACAGGCGGACTCACATCTCTTACAACCAACACAGTCCTCTGTTCTTGGGGCAGAAGCGATTTGCTTAGCTTTACATCCATCCCAAGGTATCATTTCTAATACATCTGTGGGACAGGCTCGGACACATTGAGTACATCCTATACATGTATCATAAATCTTTACTGAATGTGACATTGTATCTATAGTAATTTTTGAACATCAAAAATGAAAATTATCGATCTAGTAAACTCCTAAATGAATCATATATTTCTACACCAGATGAATCAATGATTTGTCAGAATTTTGCTAATCAAAATAGACGTCTAGATAAATTTAAAAGAACGAAGAGAGGAGGAACAGGATACTTTGATTGCTTATTATTTCGTTTTGCAAACGCAAACATGATCATACGTTGTGTAGCATACATGCTAATTTGAATTGATAAATATTACACTATTCAAAATTCTACTTTTGAGTAATTATGATTAATGCTATTTATTCAACAAATTCGATTGATTGATACGGGTTGATTTTCTGTTACGAGAAATTGAAGAAACAATAGCCGGTCCAATAGCTGCTTCAGCGGCTGCAATAGCTATAACAAAAATGGAAAAAATATTTCCTTTTAATTGGCGATTATCAAAAAAATCAGAGAAAGTTACGAGATTTATATTAACTGCATTCAGTATAAGTTCAAGACACATAAGGGCTCTAACCATATTTCGGCTCGTGATCAATCCATAGATACCAATAGAAAATAAATAGGCACTCAAAACAAGTACATGTTCGAGCATCATTGACCAACTCCTTATCAATTTTGATTCATTTCAATATGAACAACAATTCAACAGATTCGATTGACTAAAGAATATAACAAGTCTGGAACAAAAGAATATATTAGCAATCGGCAATAAAAAAAAATTGAATATGGATTTATATTGCTAGTTCTCTATTCTCTAAAGATTTTTTACTGGCGAGCTACGACAATTGCACCTATCAAAGCAACTAAAAGAATTATTGAAATGAGTTCAAATGGAAGAAAAAAATCTGTTGATAAATGAATTCCGATTTGTTGACTAGTACTTATCAAATCTTGCTCAATAATCTGATTTGGTCTTGTAGTCCAAATAATCCCGTACCATGATGTATCTGGAATAGTAGTTATTAGTGAAACAAAAATACTTGTACAAACCATCAAAGTAATCCCATCTCCAACGGTCCAAAGATGAAAATCGTCGTAATATTCTGAACTATTCATGAACATCACAGCAAATATGATTAAAATGTTAATAGCTCCCACATAAATAAGTAGCTGTGATGCAGCTACAAAATGGGAGTTTGATAAAATATAGAATAAAGATATACAAACAAGAACCAGTCCCAACGAAAAAGCAGAAAAAATTGTGTTGGTAAGTAATACTACTCCTAGACTTCCTAATAAAAGACCCGATCCCAGAAAGACTAAAAGAAAATCATGTAGCGTTTCAGGCAAATCCATTATATGTAAAAAAAAGACAAAGAAATCGAAATTTCATGACCTTATTGATATGACCAGGAAAAAAATTTTATATACTTCAAATTCTCTTTGCATTAAAAAAACCCTACGGAGTTTGAATTGATATAGGTACAGTTATATAATCAATGTCATTCCAGTCTTTATACGAAAGAGTAGTTTGAAACTATACTAAAACGAAAGTCTAAAAGTCTATATAATTATTTAATATTTATATAAATAATAGATTTAATTTATATTATCTATTCTATTGAAAACATAGATTTCTATAATCTAGAATAGAATATCGAATATTTCTAATCTGATATCTAATTTCATTTTTTTATAATATTATTCTATCTATACATATATATTTATATTATTATATATTCTATTATATATTATATGATTTTTTTATTAAGAATTGTATAAATTTTTAATTATAAAAAATTTTATTTATTAATTTGAATTGTTCGAATTGTATAATCATCAATTACTGACATTGGTAAACGGCCCAAAGCAATTTGATTATAATTCAATTCGTGACGATCATAAGTCGAAAGTTCATATTCTTCAGTCATTGATAAACAATTTGTTGGACAATACTCAATACAGTTACCACAAAAAATACAGATTCCAAAATCAATACTGTAATTAAGCAATCGTTTCTTTCGAATATCGGTTTCCAGTTTCCAATCAACAACGGGTAAATCTATAGGACATACACGAACACATACTTCACAAGCAATGCATTTATCAAATTCAAAATGGATTCGACCGCGGAAACGTTCCGGTGTGATTAATTTTTCATAAGGATATTGAATAGTTACAGGTAAACGATTTGCGTGAGATAAGATAATCATGAAACCTTGACCAATGTACCTTGCAGCTCGGACTGTTTGTTGACCATAATTCATGAACCCAGTTACCATAAGGAACATATCGTAAATATCTATGAATATTTTTGTTTTATTTCTTTCTCTTACATATAGAAGATCAATCTTTTTTTTATAGTGAAAACAATTGAGACGAAGTTGTTAATAATAGATTACCGAGAGAAATAGGTAAAAGAAATTTCCATCCAAGATTTAATAATTGATCCATTCTTAGCCTAGGCAAAGCCCATCTTGTTATGATAGAAAGGAATAAGAAAAAATAAGTTTTAGCTAATGTAATAAAGAGATCTATTGTAGTTCCAAAAACTCCATATGTTTTTTTTATTTCAAAAAACTCAGAAACGAATATGTACGGAATAGATATATTGGAACCACCCAAGTAAAGAACTGTGACAAATAGTGAAGAAATTAATAGGTTTAAATAGGAAGCAACGTAAAATAAACCAAATTTTATACCGGAATATTCTGTTTGATAACCCGCTACTAATTCTTCTTCTGCTTCTGGTAAATCAAAAGGTAATCTTTCACATTCTGCTAACGAAGAAATTAAAAAAACGATGAAACCCATAGGTTGACGCCACAAATTCCATCCCCAAAAACCATATTTTGATTGCGCATCAACTATATCAACTGTACTTAAACTGTTAGATAATCCTAGTCGGTGAGAACATTACTGTTCTCATCTCTATTACAGAACCGTACATGAAATTTTCACTTCATACGGCTCCTGGAAAGCCTTCGGTAAATCTAAGGACCGGTCCGATTATTGATCTCTTCTTGTTATATCCCTAAGAGAGATCAGATTCAAATCTATCGGACGGTTCTGAATTAGACCAATTCAATTCTGTCTGTTAAAAATAAAAAATTAAATAAGAAAGAGAAATCCATTTTAATATTTAAATTTAACTTCTGAATTGATCTCATCCCTTAAAAATCAAATTTTGAATTTGTTGAGTAATAATAGAATTATTCAATAAAATACTCTTTTAGAATTATCAATAACCCTAACAATTCATTTTCAATTACGAAAAAGAATTACACATTAGTTTCTTAATTATGACATGAATTTAATCTCCATGAATTAAGAAATACGAAATCAAAAACGAAAAGGAAATCGCTTTTTCGTTTTTGATTTCTTGTGTTTTTTTCGTTCCTATTCTTCTTTTTTTTCTATTAAAAAGAGACTTAAAAAATTTCAAAGGATTTTTTCGTTCCTGATAGTAATTTATTTAATCAGTGGATGGAAGCATACTCTGGGTCGGAATTGTGGGGAGTACTGCTTGATTTTTTCTACCAATTTAAAGCCCCAATTAGTATTCTTTTTCTATTATGCGTAAATTCTCTTTTGGATAATTTACAAAATCTGCGTTACTAACCCTTTGTGTATCTTGGTGTTTCTAACCATCCACTCTTTTTTTATTAACCCCCTATTTATTTTATGTTAATGCATCTATGATAATTCATACAAATAGTAACTAAAACTCAATAAGGTTGGTCTTTTGAGCCCGCTTCAAAAAAGGATGACTTATTATCCAATCTTGGGTTAAATGGCCTCTTCTGTTTATAATTCACTTCATCCTTATACATAGAAAATGAGACTCAATATTTTTACTACCATTTTAAATCATCATACTAACTATTAACTAGAAGTAATATCGTATTCTGAAATTCTATTCAATAGAAGATGTTTTATTTCACTCATATAACTATCTGATTTAGTTCTTCAATCCTAATTGTGAAAAATAAATAAAATTAAGATAATGAAAGTATCTATTTAATTTATTCGACCCCTTTCCTATATAGTAGTATAAGTATAAAGAGAGGAGGATAGCAATAGCATCGAATAGCCTTTTCTGTTTCAACGAATCGCACGTAGAGATATTGATAAGACACATAGAGTTAATGGTATTTCATAACTAATCGATTGAGCAGCAGCTCGTAGACCACCCAAAAAGGAATATTTATTATTCGACCCATATCCTGACATAAGAAGTCCAATGGGAGCAATACTCGAAATAGCAATCCATAAAAAAACACCTATATTGAAATCAGATAAAATAAAGTTATAGCCAAAAGGAATTACTGAATAGCTTAGTAGAATTGATATAACTGATATGGATGGTCCAATACTGAATAAACGAATATCTCCCCTAGATGGAATAAGATTCTCTTTGAAAAGGAGTTTTGTTCCGTCTGCTAGAGCTTGAAGAACTCCAAAAGGACCGGCGTATTCGGGTCCAATGCGCTGTTGTATCCCTGCAGATATTTCTCTTTCTAACCATACAATTGCTAGTACACTTATTGTGATTCCCAATAGAAGAATAAAAATAGGTACAAGTACCCATAGAATTCCATAGACTTCGTTTAAAGATTCCAATCCGGAAAAAGAATGGATATCTTGGATTTCCGTTGTATCTATTATCATTTCAACGATCAATTTCTCCCATAATGATATCTATGCTACCAAGTATTGTCATAATATCAGCCAATTTCATTCTTTTAACTAATTGAGGAAGAATTTGCAAATTGATAAAACCTGGTGGACGAATTTTCCATCTCCAAGGAAAACCATTCTGATCTCCTATTAGAAAAATGCCCAATTCTCCCTTGGGAGCCTCAACTCTTACATAAAGTTCTTGTTTCGGCAATTCAAAAGTCGGAGACGATTTTTTACCAATGAATCGATATTCAAAATCATTCCATTTAGGCTCCTTTTCTCTCTCAAAGCAGCGGATTTCTAAATTTTCATATGGCCCACCGGGAATTCCTTCCAAAGCCTGCTGAATAATTTTAATGGATTCCGTCATTTCACCAATTCTAACTAAATAACGAGCTAAAGAATCTCCTTCTTTTTGCCATTGAACTTCCCAATCAAATTCCTCGTAACATTCATAATTATCAACTTTACGTAGATCCCATTCTATTCCGGAAGCCCGAAGCATCGGTCCTGATAAACCCCAATTTATTACTTCCTCTCTACCAACAACACCAACTCCCTCAACCCGTTCTAAAAAAATTGGATTTCGCGTAATAAGGTTTTGATATTCAACAACCCTTGTTAAAAAATAATTGCAGAAATCAAAACATTTATCTATCCAACCATAAGGTAGATCAGCCGCTACGCCTCCGATACGAAAAAAATTATGCATCATTCTCATACCTGTCGCAGCTTCAAATAGATCATATATTAATTCTCTTTCTCTAAAAATATAGAAAAAAGGGGTTTGTGCACCAATATCTGCCATAAAAGGTCCGAGCCATAGTAGATGAGAAGCTATACGACTTAACTCCAACATAATTACTCGGATATAGCTGGCTCTTTTAGGTACTTGAATATTTCCCAATTGTTCCGGTCCGTTTACGGTTATTGCTTCTGTAAACATAGTAGCTAAATAATCCCAACGTGTTACATAAGGCAGATATTGGATAATTGTCCGGTTTTCCGCAATTTTTTCCATCCCTCTGTGTAAATAACCCAATATTGGTTCACAATCAATAACATCTTCACCATCCAGAGTAACAATAAGTCGAAGAACACCATGCATTGATGGGTGCTGAGGCCCCATATTGACTATCATGAGGTCTTTTCTTGTAGCTGGGACATTCATAGGTTTTTCCTCGATTCATTCTTCCATGAATCGTAAAAAAAAAAGTTCATCTAAATTCAGGATCTAATAAATCGAATAATTGAAAATGACTCTTGAAATTAACGAATATGTGACTCCCTAATACCCAACTGATTTATTAAATTTTTATAACGTATTCGATTTTTCTTTGCCAAATAAGACAGTAGTCGTTGTCGTTTTCCCAGAATTTTACGTAAACCTCTTTGAGATAAATAGTCTTTTCGATGTAATTCAAAATGTGAAGTAAGTCTTCGTATCTTATTAGTGAAATTGATTACTTGAAATTCAACAGATCCAGGGTTTTCTTCTTCTTTTTTGTTTGAAATAACAGGTATAATTGAATTTTTTATCATAAAATAAAATGAAAGCTTTCCTCTCCCCCTCCTTTTTGATAGATATTTTTATTGATCAGTAATAGTAATTACACTAAATTTTAATTTTTTATATTATTTATTAAATTATCTTAATTTACTTAAAAATTATGAATTTCTTTTTTTTTTCAAATAAAATTAATTACTATGCTTAAGCAATCCAATTCAAATATCTATATAATATAAATACTATACTATATTTATGGATTCACAAAATAAAAAATTCTATTGTATACTTAAAAAAAAGAAGACGATTTTTTTTGATTCATTTTTCTATCTAAAATCATTGAATTAGTATCAATGATGCGTGTGCGCATTTATAAATATATATCTTATCTTCACATATAAGATATGTGAAGATAAGAAATTATTCTATTCTAATTGTAAATAGATCTAATTCTAAATAGAAGATAAATGGGAAGATTATCAATCAAATTTTCAATCGCGGATACATATGTATCCTTAATATACTGAAACGGCTTCCATTATGGGTATTAAACCAATAGCGATTTATACAAGCTAAATCTTCTAATCTATAATTTGGCCAAAGAAAGAATTTTAAATTCATTAGTTTTTTTGTTTCTATATCAAGATCTTTATTTTTAGCCAAAACTTGACAGCCAGTATTTATTTTACTCTCATTGCAATTTTTTGTGTTTCTAGTATTTCTAGGATTCAAACAAATTAGAATTCGCAACTCTCTACGGCGTCTATTGGACAAAAGATTTTCAGGAACAAACAAATCAGTATGATTTTTATCTTTCTTTTCTGTTATCTTTTGTGTTCTTGGATTTCTTTGAAAAAATTGACGCTCATTCTTATGAATCAACGATAGGGTTATGGTTTGATACATAAAAAATTGTTCATAGTTTTTTCTAGACAAACGAACAGGTTCCATAGAAAATATTTGTTTTTCAATCAATTCTTGAGTGTCCCTAAATCCTGTAAGAGTGAAATCCGTATGATTATGAATCGCCATAGTATCTAGACTTAGTTGTCCCTTTTTTATAGAAGTTATAAAAAATTTTTTTTCAATTTGCAATCTAACCAGGAGACAATAAAATTTGATCTGATCCATTATTCTTTCGTGTAATAAATTCGAAAAGTTCAAATGAAAACCCAAATACTTGTCTAGTAAGAAAGTTTGTTCTCCCTCTAGATCGTTGGAGTAGTTATTTCGATCTACGCTTTTGTATAGATTTCGATTTTTACTATAACTACCCTTTTCCCAGTATGATTCTTCATAAGCTTGGTTTTCGAGAGATAGATATAGACCTAATGGATCCGCATCCGCATCCGCATCCGCATCCGCATCTGCTTCTTCTTTTGCTCCTTTTAGATCGAGATTAAGATCTTTGTTTTTTTCCGTTCCAGTGATGTTTTTCATTTTCCTAACATCGTTTCCATAAAAAGGGAAAAAAAGGGATTTTATTGGTAGGATCCAAGGATCCTTCTTATATGCATTATAAAATCTTGATAATTTTGAAAAGAACCAAAATTTCGATTTCGGATTCGATTTCGGATTCGATTTCGGATTCGATATAGAACGTTTTGGTATTTCTACATTCATTACCATCCAATCAAAATACTTTCTATCCAGATTTTTTTCCATATCTATAATAGCATCTTCTGCTAGATAATTTTTGATAGAAATATCGTCCGTTATATCAAAAAATTCTTTTTTACATCTGTTGTCATTATCAGAAATGGTTTGGTTTTTTTTTGTTTGGAATGGTGATCTATATCCATAAATATATGAATTTTTCTTATCTGCATAATTTAGATATTTATATGACAAAAGATCATATCTATATTGTTTTTTAATTTTTTTTTTTAAATTTAATAAGTCTACTTGTTCGTTTTCGTTTTTGTAAAGAATTAATCGGGTTTTGTCATAGGAATCATAGTTGATTAAATCTTTATTTTGAGCCACACGATGTTTATTGATTCTATTTCTCCAGTTTTGTGGTACTAATCTCGACCACGTGCTCTCAGGTAAATCATATTGATAATGAACCTTTAACCAATTTGTCCATTGATTCATTACAGAATGGGGACGGTTCTTATGTCTTAATTTTGAATTATTCTTATGTCTTAATTTTGAATTAAATATTCCTTGTATTCTAAAAAAATAATTCTTTATTTCATTCTTAAGAAAAAAAGATCTTTCATGAGATTCAAAAATAGATCTTAACTTATACTTATATCCGTTAATAACTTGGATTTGTGATAATTTAAAAAATACATATGCTTGTGACAAAGAAGATACGTCACAAGAATTCTCTGAATTCGTATTCGTAATATTACAAGATTTTTGTATAATCGACATAAATGGAATTATACTTTGATGTGTTTTATCAATTCTTTCTGCATTTGTTTTTTTATTGGAAATGGATTTAGTTACAATATTTTTTGTTGATTCAAGAAAAAGTTGTATATTGATCCTAGGAATACCAATGATACATAAAAGGATATCGATGTATATCCTTTCCATGAAAATTTTGAAAAAAGAATATGATTTACGGGTTAATCGAACAATTCTTCTTTGTAATATTTGCAAAATATTTTTTTGTAATTCGAATCTTTTAGCATCAGAAGTTGTTTTGTTAGAATTCAAATTTTTCTCTGAAGTTAGAACCCCCCCTTCGTTTGTCATTTTTTCTATTTCTGTTATGATTGTCTTTGTTTTAACATTAAGATCTTTTATCCTTTTTTCTGTGAATGAACTTTTTGTCCAATTAATAGAGTGAATTATATCGGGTGATTCAGAAATCGTTGGATTATTCTTACTGATTGTTGAATTGTTGTTGTTTTCACCCAATTCATTTATATTTTTGAATCTAAATAGAATACTTTGGATGTTCCATTTTTCTATTTCTTTTAAGCATTTTTCTATTTCTTTTAAGATAGTTACAAACCATTTTTTTCTTTCATTTAAAACTTGTAGAACTAGAAAAAAACGATTTTTGAAATTTTTTTTCAATTGTTTTTTAATTTTTTGAAAAATGGGACCCAAAAGTGAAAATGGATTGGGGAAATAAATATCAAGGTACGATTCCACTAGTGTTCCACAAGCTGTTAAAAACCAGAAGTCTTTTTTTTTCACGTTTTTTTTTTCAGTAGATCTTTTTTTTTTTTCAGTAGATCGTAGCTTAGATTTGTGCCAAGGTTTCAAAACAAAAGGAGATAAGATCCTTATCTGAAGACCCTCTGTGAACCAGTTGTTTGGCAATTCTTTGTGGGATACTGGAATGCCCTGATAGGTGCAATAAATATGCACTTCTTTTTTCCAATCCCTAAAATCTTCTGACCATTCGGGATATTGAAATAATAGCATACGAATGATATTTTTTGTTATTATCAATGAAGGTACTATTATATATTTTCTAAGAATTGATTGGAATATTAATACAAAGCTTCTAAGTATTAGACCATAAAGAATGCTCTCCCAGGCCTCTTCTATTTCTCTAAGTCTTTTTTCGTCGTTGTTTTTTTTTTCCTCTTTTTGATCCTCTGCTATCCTTTCCTCAAAAGCCAAAAATTCTGAATTGTCTGTACCTTTTTTCCTGAAATATTCTTTCAAATATTGGGATATATCATCGAAAAGATCAACAAAAAGAAATTTTTGTATTTTGTCCAAAAAAAGAGGGGAATTGGCATTTTGAAAGAGTTTCCAAGTCACTGTTTTACGCCTTAGAGGGCGCATAGATCCTTTGATTATTTCTCGGGAAAGATCCGGTTCGCGTGAATAATTTAGTAAATACAATTCGTCGTTCTGATCAGTAGAATCACTACCCCCATTGTTCTTAGTATTAGAAATTTTCATAGGCCGAATATCTTCAGTGTCATTCTCTGGCTTATCATCAAAAATCACTATACGTTGGGCGTTTCTGCAACGAATCTGAGGGTCCTCTGATGATCCTTCCGCCAGTTCCTCCAATTCGTCTATTAAGCTGTATGACCATATAGGAACTGTTTTACTGATTTCGTCTATTTTTTCATGGTTCAGATCACTTTCAATTACGTCCAATAAGAATTTTTTTTTTCTTTTTTTTTCTTCGGAATATATTTTGACTTGTTCATGTTCTGGAAATAAATAAAGTCTGTCAAAATTCAAACTTGATACTGATTTTTCCGAAAATTTACTTATTAAGTTAAAAAAAAAACCAATTTCATTTAATAATGATTTTCTATCAAATGGATTTATTTTCTGTTCAATTTCGGGATCTGTATAATGACTATTAATAGAAAGAAGGATACCGTGAATCTTATTGATAAAAATGGATTTTTTTTCGTAAATTTCATTTTCATTTTCATTTTCAGATGGAAAACTGTTTGGCATTTGTCCACGAAAGCATCCATTCAAGAAAGGATCATATATTTGAATTAAATATTTTGTTTGATTCGTATCATTACACAATCTAATTCGGTTTTCTAATACATCCATAGGAAGAAATTGCTTATCTAGAACTTTAGCCCTTTTATAAAATTCATTGCTTAGTTTCTTTCTTTTTTCTTTATTAGTGGAGCTCCAAGAATTAGACAATTCATTATAGGAGATTTGATCTCTTGTGAAGAGATCAATTTTATTTTCCATCATTTTAAGAAAAGTATATAAATTAGGTGGATACGTGAAAGATATTCTTTCTTTTCCATCACTTTTACATATATGAAAAAAAAATTGTGAATTTTCATTTCTTACGAAATTGTCAAAGTAATCATTTTTGATATATCGCAATGGACGAGTCCATCGTTGATAATCGAAAAGAATAGTTACAAGAGGTAGATCCTCCTCCTCTTTCTGGATGGAAGTTTGATCGTTTTCCCCAAAAAGATAATCAGAAAGTTTTTCTTTCATTTCCGAATCTCTTTCACCATCAATTTCATCATTTTCTTCTTCTTCAGTTTCTACCGGTTCGTCCTTCAAAAAATAAGGAGCCGGGATTCTGCCTAAATAGTGTAAAAGGGTAAGAAATGAAAAAACAACAAATATTTGACCCACATAATTTCGCAATTTTAACAGAATGTACTTATCAAATCGAATAGTTACCTTCGATTTGATCGAATTTATCGAATTATTTTGCTGTAACCAGACTAATATAAACCCAATCAATTTCATCAAAAAGATGTGACCAATTAACCAACCAACAAAACTACTTGTCAAGCATAACAATTTATTGTTGCATCGAAAGAGATAAATGTTCACTAATCTTATTAAAATTGAACTTGGAAAAAGAAGGGGGTTTAATAACTGAAAAAGAAGGTTGTTAAAGAATACTTTGTGAATACTAAATTTACGCATTGAATTTGTAATCTTGTATCCAGAATCCAAATAGTAGTGTTTGTCATTTTTGTCTAAGAAATTAAAAAAAAGATATGGTAAAGTTAAGAAAGTTATTGTATGCGGTCTACTCAATGCTAGATGCAAAGGCGCATAATATATCGATATGAACATCATGAGCTGTCCCGTGAGAAACCCAGTTGTTGCTGATACTTGCTTCTCGGTCTCCTCTTCCATAACCCTGGCTCTAATAAGGAAGAGATAAGATGGACCTATAGATAATGAGGTCAGAAATCCATAATAAAATCCGACCACAACGACCGAATTCATTATTTTCAGGAATAAAGATAGCAGTTCTTGATAAATCATTGCACCCTCCGTTTAGGTTTTAGTTTTTGTTTGACAATTCAATATATGTTATTTTTTTTTTTATTTTTTATTATATATATATGTTATTATATATATATATATGTTATTTTATATGTTCTTTTTTTTATTTTATTATATATATATGTTATTATATATATATATATGTTATTTTTTTATGTTCTTTTTTTTATTTTATTTTTTATTATATATATATGTTATTATATATATATATATGTTATTTTTTTATGTTCTTTTTTTTATGTTATTATATATATATGTTATTATATATATATATGTTATTTTTTTATGTTATTATTTTTTATGTTATTATATATATATGATTTTTCAAATATT